GAGATAGTTTTTGAAATTGTATTCCAGAATTTTCTATTCTATCATACCTTAATACTACTACACTAATCTTACTACTAATCTTAATCGAATTAATCTAATAACTACATAGAGTATATAATAGAAACATTTAAAAGAAAAGCGGGTAGCGGGAATCGAACCCGCATCGTTAGCTTGGAAGGCTAGGGGTTATAGTCGACGTCAATTCAACATTTTGAACGTCTCTAATTCAAAACCGAACCCGAAACTTTGGTTTCATTCGGCTCCTTTATGGATGTGAACAATATTATAACAAAAGTCTAACCCATAACATCTATGTCAGCTTTTTTTGTCTGAATAGAAAAAAAAAAACAAATAGCTTTCTAGATGATCCCTCTAGAGGAGAGTGATTATACCAATCTTTCTAGTTACTTCGTTCTCTATTTTTAGTTTAGTTGAGAAGATCCTGAGAAAAGCGGTTTGATTTCCACCGAGCTTAAACAATAGGTTGATGTCTCTAGTAAACTACAGGCATCGTTTAAGAGCTATTTTGCTTCCACTTTTTTCGTATAGAAAAACTCGAAGATTTAGTTACGATTTGAAACCTACTTTCTACCTGCATCCATGGATCCTTTACTACTAGTTATGTAAGTATTAATAAATACTATAATCCAATTTAAAAATTATGTTTCGCAATTTCATAATCTACTTTTTTACTTTGTAAGTAACTGTTGGATATAAATCGCGAGAATCTATATTTTTCTCGACTATGTTATTGAGAAGTAAAGGGTTTAATCCTTTTTTATAGAAAATAAAGTTTTTGCTCGGAATAGCAATCAAACCGAAAGCAAAGACCCTTTAACTTTTAAAGGGTTAATAAAACGAATCACACTTTTACCACTAAACTATACCCGCCACAATGCAATTATTGTATAAAACTAGCACTTTTGTCCAATAGGGAAATGGGACATAATATAATTCAACTGTTGATCCCTCCTTTTTTCGTTTTCGTGGATCGAAATAATCTTTCTTTACTCTATCCTATGCTTGAATATTAGATTTCTTGTTGAATTTTCTATTTAGAATTTCTATATTCTATATATTATTATTAATAGTAAATACATAGTAATGGTACTATACTAATAATATATTATTTATAGTATAGAATTATAGTATAGAATATTATTCTAATATATCATTAAGTAATTGGATTTTTAAATACAAAAAATCTAAATTATTCTTATATCTATAAATTTGTTGGAAACAAAAAAAGGCCCGGCTAAGGACTGCCCGGGCCCGCCCGCGGCAATAAAAAGGGCCTTTCGAACAAAATCAAGGCAAGGGTCTTGTCGGTCTTCTTTAGTTTTGTTTTATTTTTAGATTGTTGGAACTTTCGAGTCCATATACTTTATATAATATGTTATTTACAAATTTCTGATAAAAGTTGTACATAAAGAAAGAAAAATATCTTCCTTTTTGTTTAATCTAATCTAACATAGTAATTATCTTTTTGAATTAGGAGAGATGGCTGAGTGGACTAAAGCGTCGGATTGCTAATCCGTTGTACGAGTTATTCGTACCGAGGGTTCGAATCCCTCTCTTTCCGTTTTCGTTGATGACTTGATTTTTTTTTTCAAATTTTGCAAATCTTTTGTTCTTAGTTACTCCTAAAATTCTAAGAAAATGTAAAAGAGAACTTCCCTTTTAGTCTTCACGCCCAGGATTACGCGCGGGATCATTAGAGAGGAATCCAAAGATGAAGAGAGAGACAAAAAATATCACTACTGTGTAAACAAAGAGTTTGAGAGTAAGCATTACAAAATCTCCAAGATCTTTTTTTTTTTTTGAAAAAAGAGAATAGATCCTCCAATTTCTACCTCATATGCTATTTAGATACCAAAAACTAGGCTCTTTCTAGAAAAGAAATCAAAACAATTTGCATTAAAAAGTCATTTGGAATAAAAGGTTTTCATTAACCAAAAAATCTTTCACATCCCCGTTAAATACTACCCAAAACCCTAATGATAATTTTAGAATTAATATTATTTGAATTTGAATATGATTTCGCAGGACTTTTACTGAAGAAAGGGTGAAAAAATGAGAAGAACAAAACGAGGTAAACCAAATTTATCTTGACTATCAAAGAAGTTCAATGTTTGAATCGGGGGTAGAGTTCCGATTCTAAAACTTATCTGATCTGAGCAATTATGAGAATTTTTTCTCGAATAAATCATGAATTTTCTAGGAGATTTTTAAAGATCTTATCGAAAACTTACAGCAGCTTGCCAAACAAAAGCTAAGAGAAAAAAGAAGAGAGGTATAGTTGGCATAATATCTACAATTGGATTTAAAAAAGCATAGGCCTCAGGCAATTTTCCGAAGAAAAGATTGTGTGAATAAAGGTCAGAATTAAGACAGATACAAATCAAACTAAAGATATTAAGCATAACATACATTTTTTTCTTGAACATAATTGTATTTTGATTGAGTTTTTGATAGAAGTAAAAGGGAAAAAAGTAAGGTCGACAAAAAATTATTCTTTTGAACCCATACGATCAAAAATTCTCCAATTCTCAAAAGAGAGTAGAAGAAATCATACTTTCATACAATATCTTAATTGAATTTTATCTAATGATCAATAAATGATGTTGAATTCTAGATCCACACCTATCAAAATACTAGTTAAGAATTCCCTCGATATTGAAATTGGAGTTGACAACTAATTGCTATAAATATTAGGCTTTAATTGGCGTTGAATAAAAATCTAAATGGGGCGTGGCCAAGTGGTAAGGCAACGGGTTTTGGTCCCGCTATTCGGAGGTTCGAATCCTTCCGTCCCAGAGGTACTTTTTAGAATAGAAAAAATATGCTTCTGCTTAAATTAAAGGTTGAATTTTTGGTGAAATGTGTTTCGTTCTTATTCTTTTTTCTGTTATCAATCATACTCTTTTTCACAAACAAAAAACTAATCTAGTTAGGATCTAGGTAAGGTGGGAACATGCATTAGTAGAGTTTACATTTTTAAAAGCCAATTGGTCCTTTGACCATATTTCAAACCCTTTTTTCTATTTAGGATTAGGTAACTTAGTTAGAAAAGCCCCATCTTGCATATCTATTTTTGATTTTATTCAAAACGGAATTTTCAATAATTTTCTATTATTCTTTAGATTAGTAAGTAAATCAAGTAGTCTAATTAGTTAGGAATTCTTCTGAATTTAAACTGTTTTGGTACCAATCAAATTCACTCAAACTTAATAGCCGTAAGTATAAGTGTATGTAGCCGTTAGGTTAAAAAAATAAACAGGAGCTACTGTTAATGACTCTCTGATTAAACAACTCTCTGATTAAACATAATAAAATAATTATTATAAATAATAATAAATAAATAATAATAATTTTATTTAGTTTTAATAAACTATTAAATAAACTAAAAAAATAGATATAAATTATAGATATTAAATAATATATTATACACATACATAAAAAAAATATTATACAAAAAATATAAATAGCGAAAAAAAATAAAAAATTTAAAAAATCAAGTATTAAGTAAAAGGTTAAGTAAAAGTTTATGTTATTCATAATTCATAGTGTTTTATTTTACTAAAATTTTTTTTATTCTATATATATAATTAATATATATAATTTATAAATAATAATAATTCTAATTTTTCTGAATATATAGAAAGAGTATAGATTGGAACATATACACAATAATTGAACCGATGACTATTCCTGATTTCACAATTGAATCAATTCCATACCAATTCCAAATTTAGAGGAATGTCATGCTAAAACTTCGTTTGAAACGATGTGGTAGAAAGCAACGTGCGACTTGAAGGGCCCGATCCGTTGTGGATTCTTTTTTTTATCCACCATTTTCTATTTCTATTATTTCTATATATTCTATATATATATAATTAAATATATAATTAATAAAAATTAAATTAATTTTAATTAAATTCTTAATAATATATTAAATTAAGAATATATTAAGTAAATAAGTGTAAGTGAAGGTGCTCGTGACTCGACACCAGTCGGTAATCAAAAACAGTCCATGGTGGAGCTCGAGTATAACGTATTAATTCATTTTTCGGAGCAAGAATCTAGGGTTAATGCAAATCAATAAATTGGAGAATAACTTCATGAAAATCTCTTAGATATTAAAATTGAAAGGATCCTATTTGATAAAATTCTTTAGTAATAAGGTTCGAATTAATCAAACTTTTTCGATCCAACAAAGTGTATCACACGGGAATCCATCGTTTGTAAGATTCTTGGATGGAAGGAAATCTAAAAGAAGGGGTATGTTGCTACCGTTTTAAAAGGATTAAGAAACACCGAAGTAATGTCTAAACCTAATGATTGATAAAGGATCCCAAAACAAGGAAACACCGTCTCACTAATTCACTAATTGCTGGGCCAGATTTAAGAATTTAAATCTAGTTTTTAAAGCAGAGACAAACGAAAAGGCGGGCGTAAAGACCACTCAATAAATTAACCATTTTTTTTTTTTTTTGAGCTATTTAAGAGTTATTTAATTTGAGTTATGAGTACAAATTAAATCTTTTTTTTTCGAGAACGAAGAAGAAAAAAAGATTTAAATATATAGTCTAATTGATTTGATAATTTAAAAGATGTTTTTGTCATTTTTTAGAATTGTATACTTTATATAACTTTTATACATAGTATACATAGAAAAAACTTCAGATCAAATTCTTTTTTCTTGAGCCGTACGAGGAGAAAACTTCCTATACGTTTCTAAGAGGGGTATTGTTCATCTACATCTATCTCAATGAGCTGTCTATCGAATCGTTGCAATTGATGTTCGATCCCGAAGAGAAGGAAAAGATCTTCAAAAAGTAGGTTTTTATGATCCGATAAAAAATCAAACTTATTTAAACGTTCCTGCTATTCTATATTTTCTTGAAAGGGGTGCTCAACTTACAGGAACCGTTCAGGATCTCTTTAAAAAAGCGTGGGATTTTAAGGAACTTCACCCTAATAAAAGTGAATTAAATTAATTACTAATAAAAAGAAAGGAAATTAAAAGGGGGGAGGGGGTAGTGACTTGTATATGACTTTGTATAAAGTTTCTCGACTCTTTTTTATTCACCCCCCCCCCTTACCCCTGTTTATTTAGCATCTCCCTTCCATACCTAATAATAGGAAAACATATAAGAAAACAAATAGGGTCAAGTTTCCGTATTCTACTTAGTTTTAGTTAATATCTTAATGGTTTTTCATTAGTGTGGATTAAAAAATTCTATTGATTTTGCACGCATTTCTGCTTTGTGTGTATCTATATATAATAGAAGTAGAAATGCATTATCAATACAATAAAATTTTATAAGCTTTTATTTTATATAATATTTGTGTCAATTGGCTTTATTTTGTTTTTTGCGGTAGATTCTTTTTGCACCATTTATGTTGACAACAGTTTATCCAACAAATATAATTCATTGTAATAAGTAAAGTAGATCTTTTTATTTCATGGATTTGGTTGGTTTTTTCTTTACGTGATTTAAAAGGCGATTCCTTGATCTTGATATAGGAGGTTTTTTTAATTAATTTTTTTAATTGATTAAAGAAAGGAAAAGAAAGGAATAAATAACGGTGACATTCTATAAATTTTGCCGTTTATCTAGATTTGTATTTTTCTTTTTTTTTTTTTTTAAGTAGACCTGCTAAGTTTCTAAATCCATAGAGAAAATTTTTTTTGATTTGTTAGTTCAACGGTTTAATTCCCCCGTCTGGTTTCTTTGTTAAGTTTATTTTCATTCTGATTGTATCTATTCATTTTTTAGTTATTTAGCTTTTTCTTGTTCTTTGGGTTGCTAACTCAATGGTAGAGTACTCGGCTTTTAAGTGCGACTACGATCTTTTACACATTTAGACGAAGCAAGGTATTCGTCCATACCATCGGTAAGGTTTGGAAGACCACGACTGATCTTAAAAAGGAATGAGTGGAAAAAATAGCATGTCGGGTTGAGGGAGAGTCTTTCGTTCTTTCCGGATCAGGATAAAAAACCGGGTTTGGTTTCTTGGAACGGAAGAAAAGAAAGTTGGGTTGAATGAATAAATGGATAGGGCCACGCGGCTTCAATTAATTGAAGGAATAGACAAAGCAACGAGCTTATCTTTTTAATTTGAATTAATTCCTGACTAATTAGATGTTAAAAATATATTAGTGCCTAATGCAGGAGGGGTTTTTCCCCACGAGTGGATTCACGGTTTTTTGAATTAATCCTAACTATTCTAATTCTCCACTATGAAACGGAGATATGTGTGTCAAAGAAGCAGTATATTGATAAAAATACATTTTTCCGAACTCAAAAGAGCGATTTGGTTGAAAAAATAAAGGATTTCTAATCATCTTGCTATGCCAAACATAGACTCAAAATCGAAAAGGCAAGGATAGAGAATCCGTTCATAAGTTTCTACACACCTCCGAAGTTTTTATTCTTACTAGAATACTTTGTTTTTAACTATATCGCACTATGTATCATTTGAAAATTCGAAAATCTTTTACCTTTGTTTCGAATAGAATAGTAAATGGAGCAAATCAAAAGATATTTACAGCTTGATAGATCTCAACAGTACGTCTTTCTATATCCACTTATCTTTCAGGAGTATATTTACGGACTTGCTCATGGTTGTAGTTTAAGCCGATCTCGTTTGTTGGAAAATCGAGGTTATGATAATAACTATAGTTTCCTACTTGTTAAACGTTTTATTACTCGCTTGTATCGACAAAATCATTTTATTATTTTTGCTAATGATTCTAATAAAAATTTATTTTTTGGTTGCAACAAGAATTTCTACCCTCAAACGATATCGGAAGGGTTTGCATTTATTGTGGAAATTCCATTTGATATACGATTAATATCTTCTCAAAAAGCGAAAAGAATATTAAAATCTCATAATTTACGATCAACTCATTCCCTATTTCCTTTCTTAGAGAACCATCTTTTCCATTTTAATTCGGTATTAGATATACAAATACCTTGTTCCATCCATCTGGAAATTTTGATTCAAACCCTTCGTTATTCGGTAAAAGATGCCTCCGCCTTGCATTTATTACGATTATTTTTCCATGAGTATTGGAGTTGGAATACTCTTAGTGTTACAAAGAAACGCTTTTTTGATTTTTCACCAAAAAGAAATCAAAGATTTTTTTTCTTATTATATAATTCTCATGCATATGAATACGAATCCATTTTTTACTTTTTGCGTAACAAATCTTTTCAATTGCGATCAACATCTTTTGTATTCTTTCTTGAACGTCTCTATTTTTATGGAAAAAAAGAACGTCTTGTAGAAGTCGTTGCTAAGGATTTTCGAGTTAGTCTATGGCTGTTCATAGACCCTTTTATGCATTATGTTAGGTATCAAGTAAAATCAATTCTAGTTTCAAAGGGTACACCTCTTTGGATGAATAAATGGAAATCTTATCTTGTCAATTTTTGGCAATATCACTTTGATCTGTGGTTTCACTCGGCAAGGGTTTATAGAACTAAATTG